TCAAAGAAAGATATGAAAAAGGGCTTTTATGTTGTGACTTGGAATAAACTAAAAATTTTTCCGTGGAGTAACGAAATAACAATTTATTCATATGAAACATCTCGGAACAAGGAGATTGAATCGGAAATATCGACAAATTCTTGTGGAGTCAAAAAAAAGGGCCAACTGGTCCACTTTAATCTCTATCGAATTTTAATATCAGAATAGCAGATATAGTCATGATTCAATGGGTCAGGTCCACCTACTTTTTCTTTTGTTTGTTAATTTATAATTTTTACAATAGATTTAAAGATTTAATTGGCAGAATGGAAAGTAGGGATATTTGGCGATTCAAGAGACGATTTCTCGTTATTTATGATAATTAGAATTTACTAAAAAATGTTCACTACTCTACTATAATTCATTATAATGATAATTTATTATACAATACAGTTGGTTACTTTTTTTATTACACATACAAATATTAACAATACTTTTATTCCCCCTTCCAAAAAAAAGCTATGATTGGAGTTTTATGAAAAAAGGACTAAAGCCCCTTATCGGATTTGAACCGATGACTTACGCCTTACCATGGCGTTACTCTACCGCTGAGTTAAAAGGGCCTATTGAATTCAATTCTTGAATGAGTCACTATGTGGATAAAATGGATTTCTGTACATATATTATATACACGAAAGTACATGCAGTAGATTCCTAGTGGCTGGTTAGTAGCTTATTCTTGAATAAGAAAAAGGGTTTCCATAGCAAGTATAGAAAAATGCAATGACTTATTTCAAGGACGACCTTTGAACTAAATTATAATTCGACTAATTATATTCGAATTAGAGAAAAAAATTTCGATAACTTATCTTGATCCCTCATCTCAGATTTCTCATTTCTGAATCTCCTAGCTTAGTGCAAGCTAGGCATATCTTAACAATACAATAAATGAATCCATTGTAAAAAATGGAATTAAACTCCCTCTTTTTCGACAAATTATTAGATTCCGGGCGAAATTCTATTTTTTGTACTCTAATTTTTCTAATTTATTATTTATATTTAATATAATATAGAATATAAATTAAGAGAATTAGAAATGAGTTTAGTTCTATATAATATATATATATATAGAATATAGAATCGAAGTAAAATAAATGGCAATTAGAATGAATAATTCATAAATAACGAATCAAAAAAAATTATGAAATAATGAAAATGGAGCTTGTATCGAATCATGCCATTCCATTCTATTTATATTGACAATTTCAAAAAACTGTTGATATTATGATCATAGTATGATGGCGGTCGATCAAGTATGCCCCCATCGTCTAGTGGTTCAGGACATCTCTCTTTCAAGGAGGCAGCGGGGATTCGACCTCCCCTGGGGGTAGGGTACTACGAAAGGAAGTTGATCATGGATTACCAATAAGTCTAAAATGGATTCTTCCTGGGTCGATGCCCGAGCGGTTAATGGGGACGGACTGTAAATTCGTTGGCAATATGTCTACGCTGGTTCAAATCCAGCTCGGCCCAATAATTCGCCAATCTACCATGAGATGGTATAAACTCTTGTCCTTCCGAAATACCGGATACGTAGGAGTCAAATTTTCTGCTATATCCCTTAATTTCCCTGGGATTGTAGTTCAATTGGTTAGAGCACCGCCCTGTCAAGGCGGAAGCTACGGGTTCGAGCCCCGTCAGTCCCGACGAATCCAATAAATCCATAAATTAAACTCTCTCTTTTCTGTGAAAGATGGGACAAGGGGTCTCTTTTTTTTCTTTCCTTTCGCATTTATCATCATCAAACAAATAGATGTTTTCGGCACTTCAATGAGTCCTGATTGATGGTATAAAGATATATTTGGATTAGTACAATTGTTGGTAGCATTATATTCAGGATTCCAAGATATAGATATATCGGGTCTTATTTTTCGATTGTTCATAATGGAATATGGACAGAGAGTATCACAGGGTTCTTGGTAGAACATACACAAATGGAATTCATTTATTATATGACCCAAACTAAAAATAAAGAGAATCTAATTCCCCCCATGAGCTACGTTTCCAAATGAAATTATCTCCGTTTCTGCTTATCATTTTAGGTAACCTCAATTAGTCAATTTACTCATTTTAATTTGAAAAATCTATTTCATTCAAATTGCACACTGAACTTTTAATATATATGTCCTAGTCCTAATATAATAATATGAGGAAAGAGGATAAAAGAAAGATAAAGATCGTCCCACAATCGCGCCTTTATTTGAGAAGGAATGAATTTAGTGAAGAAATGAAGCAAATTTCCTCCCTATTTTTCTATTTATTGTATTTTCGGAGTCTCATCGACATCAAAAACGCTACTATATGGTAGAAATGGTAGAATATTAGATACTTTCTACTCGGATTCATATTTATCACACCTCTTTGTCTTCAAAGAAAATTAGATTATTAAAAAAAAAGTAGTTTAGAACTTAATTTCCATTTCACCTCTATTGTTTATTTTGGTTTGTAGTTAATGGAAGCG